TTAATATTTATTTGCAAAATTATTAAAAACGGTTTAGAAATTTAAATAATATATATATATATATATATTAAAAATTTAATTTAATAATATTAATTTAAATAAAATTAATATATTAAATATATTTATATATTAATATATTATTTATATATAATATAATTTATTAAATTATAAAAATTTAAATAGCCATTTTGTATTTATATTCAATATTATAAAGAAAAAAAGAAAGAAATTATTAATTGTTTATTAATTTATATTAAATATTTTATTATAAAAAAAAAAAAAAAAAATTCTATGCAAAATTTTATGCAAATAAATAAATTTTTTATGGTTTTAAAAATTTATTTTAAAATTTATTTTACATATAAATTTTAGTGTTAATTATTAATTATTTAAATAATAATTAATTAAAATTGTAGTAATTAACTTTAAATTATTTAAGGAATTAAGATTTAGTAATATTAAAATTAATAACTAATTTTGTGCCAGCAGTTGCGGTTATACAAAAATTAATTTAAATTTTTTTAGCATTTAATTAGTAGTTAATTAAATTAATTTAAATTTTAAATTATAAAGTGAAATTTTAATTTAATAAAAAATTATTATATAATTATGATTTAATAAATTTTATAAAAAACTAGGATTAGATACCCTATTATTAAAAAATAAATTTAAAATGCTTAAATAGTATATAATTATTTATTGAAACTTAAATAATTTGGCGGTATTTTAGTTTATTTAGAGGAATCTGTTTAATAATTGATAATCCACGAATAAATTTACTTATTTTATTATTTTGTATATCGTTGTTAAAAAAATATTTTTTAATAATAATAATATTTAAATTTTTTTAAATAAAGTTAAATCAGATCAAGATGCAGATTATAATTAAGAATATAATGGATTACAATAAATTTATTTAATTGGATTTTATTTTGTAATAATTAAATGAAATTGGATTTAAATGTAATTTTATTTAAATTAATAAAATGATTTATTATTAAAATATGTACATATTGCCCGTCGCTTTCATTAATAAATTGAAATAAGTCGTAACAAAGTAGAGATACTGGAAAGTGTTTCTAGAAAGATCAAATTAGAGCTTGAATTAAGTTTTTCATTTACATTGAAAAGATATTATTATAATAATTGATTTGTGGGGTCAAAATTAATAAAATGAATTTAATAAAAAAAATTTTAATGTTAAAATATTATAATGGGGGTTAAAGTATTTTAATAGAAAAAATTTTAAATTTTATAGTTAATTAGTATTGTGAAAGAATTTTGAAATAGGTTGAAAAAAAAATTATTTATAAGTAAATTTGATTTATTGTATCTTGTGTATCAGAGTTTATTAAAAATATTTTATTAAGTTAAATTTCTCGAATTTAAAAGAGTTAATTAATTAAAAAATTTATTGTTTTATAAATATTTTAAATAGTTAATTTGAAATGAAATGTTAATCGTTTTTAAATATATCTAGTTTTTTTAGAAAAAAATTTAATTTTTAATAAAATTTAAAAATAAATTTATTTTTAAATTTATTTTTAAATTTTATTAAATATTTTAAGGGATAAGCTTTAAATTAAATTTTTATAATTAATTATATTTAATTTTGAGAATTTTATAATTTATATTGTTAATAAATTATAATTTATTATAAATAATTTCATTTAATATTTAAAATTTAATTAAAATTTAAATTTTTATAAAAAAATATTTTTTAATGTGAAAAATTTAGTTATAATGATAAAATTAGTATATAATATTATTTATTTATTAATTTAATTTTAAATTTATAATAATTATTTTAAAGGAATTCGACAAATAGTTATATTCACCTGTTTATCAAAAACATGTCTTTTTGTAAATAATTTAAAGTCTAATCTGCCCACTGATATTAATTAAAGGGCTGCAGTATATTGACTGTACAAAGGTAGCATAATCATTAGTCTCTTAATTGGTGACTTGTATGAAAGATTGGATGAGATATAGATTGTCTCTGAAATATAATATTGAATTTAATTTTTTAATTAAAAAGTTAAAATAAATTAAAAAGACGAGAAGACCCTATAGAGTTTTATATTAATTTAAATTAAAGTTATGTTTAAATTTAATAATTAAAATTTAATTAAATATTTTACTGGGGTGGTAAAAAAATTTATTTAACTTTTTTTAAAATTTAAACATAAATAAGTGAATATATTGATCCATTATTATTGATTATAAGAAAAAATTACCTTAGGGATAACAGCGTAATTTTTTTTTTTAGTTCAAATAAAAAAAAAAGTTTGCGACCTCGATGTTGGATTAAGATAAAATTTAAATGCAAAAGTTTAAAATTTTTGATCTGTTCGATCATTAAAATCTTACATGATCTGAGTTCAAACCGGTGTAAGCCAGGTTGGTTTCTATCTTTTAATATTTTTTATATTTTAGTACGAAAGGATCAAATATTTTAATTAAATTAATTTTTAATGAATTTTAATAAGTTATAATATATATATATATATATACATGTTAATATATTTATAGCTATTTTGGCAGAAAAATGTAATGATTTTAGAATTCATTAATATATAATTTATTATATATATAGTAATGATGATAGTTGATTTATTAATAATTTTATTTGGTTTATTAATTTTAATTTTAGGTGTGATAATTGGTGTTGCTTTTTTAGTTTTATTAGAACGAAAAGTTTTAGGTTATATTCAAATTCGAAAAGGTCCTAATAAGGTTGGAATAATAGGGATTTTACAACCTTTTTCTGATGCTATTAAGTTATTTACTAAAGAAACTACCTATCCTAATTTTTCTAATTATTATTGTTATTATTTTTCTCCTGTAATTAGATTTATTTTATCTTTATTTATTTGAATATTAATTCCTTATTATTTTAATATAATTAGTTTTAATTTAGGTATTTTGTTTTTTTTATGTTGTACTAGAGTGGGAGTTTATACTGTTATAATTGCTGGTTGATCTTCTAATTCTAATTATGCATTATTAGGTGGTTTACGTGCAGTTGCTCAAACTATTTCTTATGAAGTTAGAATGTCTTTAATTTTAATGTCTAGAATTATTATAATTATAAGATTTAATTTAATAATATTTTATTTTTATCAAAAAATAATTTGATTAATGTTTATTATATTTCCTTTATCATTAAGATGAATTTCATCTATATTAGCAGAAACTAACCGTACTCCTTTTGATTTTGCTGAAGGTGAGAGAGAATTAGTATCTGGGTTTAATATTGAATATAGAAGAGGAGGATTTGCATTAATTTTTTTAGCTGAATATTCAAGAATTTTATTTATAAGATTATTATTTGTAATTATTTATATAGGGGGGTATGAATTAACTTTTTTTTTTTATTTAAAATTAAGATTAATTTCTTTTTTATTTATTTGAGTTCGGGGTACTTTACCTCGTTTTCGTTATGATAAGTTGATATATTTAGCTTGAAAGAGATATTTACCTATTTCTTTAAATTTTTTATTATTTTTTTTAGGTTTAAAAATTTTTTTTATTTTTTAATTGTTGATAAGATTTTAAATAATAATTTAAAGTTAATTAAATTGTAATATTTATTTTTAGTATAAATTAATAGAATAATAATTCTTTCTTAAGTTTTCAAAACAAATGCTTAATTTAACAAGCTCATTAATTATGTAATTATTTAAATTATTTAATTATTATGAAAGATTATTTTATCTCAGTATTTTCTTAAAATAGGATTAATAATGAAATAACTAAAATATAAAATTGTTATTAATTGTCCTGTAATAATATAAGGATTTTCTACAGGTCGAGCTCCAATTCATGTTAATAAAATAATTATAACAATGAAAAATCAAAATAATATTTGGTTTAAAGGATAAAATTGTAATCCTTGAATTTTTTTATTAGATGTAAATGGTAAAATTCTTAAAATTAAGATTGAAAAAACTAATGCAATTACTCCACCTAATTTATTAGGAATAGATCGAAGAATTGCATAAGCAAATAAAAAATATCATTCAGGTTGAATGTGAATTGGAGTTACTAAAGGATTAGCTGGAATAAAATTATCAGGGTCTCCTAATAAATATGGGTTAATTAAAATTAATATTGTTAATAAGAAAATTAAAATAATAAATCCAATTAAATCTTTAAATGTAAAAAAAGGATGGAATGGAATTTTATCTAAATTTCTATTTAATCCTAATGGGTTATTAGATCCAGTTTGATGTAAAAATAAAAGGTGAATTATAGTTAATATTAAAATAATAAAAGGAAGTAAAAAGTGAAAAGTATAAAATCGAGTTAATGTTGCATTATCAACTGCAAATCCTCCTCAAATTCAATTAACTAATATATTTCCTAAATAAGGGATTGCTGATAATAAATTAGTAATTACTGTTGCCCCTCAAAATGATATTTGACCTCAAGGTAATACATATCCTATAAAAGCTGTTGCTATTAATATGAATAAAATAATAATTCCTATTAATCATGTTAATTTTAAATTAAATGATTCATAATAAATTCCTCGACCAATATGAATATAAATACAAATAAAAAAAAAAGATGCTCCATTAGCGTGTAAAGTTCGAATTATTCACCCATAGTTTACATTTCGGCAAATATAATTTACTCTATAAAAAGCTATTTCAATATTAGCTGTATAATATATTGTTAAAAATAATCCTGTTAAAATTTGAATTATTAAACATAAGGCTAATAAAGATCCAAAGTTTCATAATCTTGAAATATTAGTTGGAGTTGGTAAATCAATTAATGATCTATTAATGATTTTAATAATTGGATGAAATTTTCGAATTGGTTTAAATTTATTTAACATTAGTAAGATATACGTAATGGTCCATAAAAAATATTAGTAATTTTAACAATTGCAATTAATGTAATAAATAAATAAATAATTAATATTATAGTTAATATTGCGGTATAATTATTATAAAGTTTATTTAAATTAATTTTATTATCATTTTCAAATAAAAATAAGTTAAAATATTTATTTATTTCTGAGTTAATATTTAAATTTATTCAAATTAAATTTTTATAAAAGAATATTTGTAAAAAAATTAATATAGTAAATATAATAATAAATATAATTTTTATATTATTTGAAATAAAAAATAATTCATTTGATGCAATACTTGATACATAAATAAATAGAACTAATAATCCTCCTAAAAAAACTAAAAAAAGAATATATGAAAATCAGTATGTTTTAATTATTATTCCTGATAATATACAAGTTATAATAGTTTGAATTAAAATTATAAATCCTATTGATAAAGGATGATTTATAAAATATATAGTTATAGATAATATAATTATAATAAAAGAGATAATTAATTTTATCATTAATTTTTCAAAAAATAGTTTATAAAAATAATAATTTTGGAGATTATAGATAAAGATATTTCTTTTTTTTTGAGTTTTTAAAGAAAAATTCTTAATTTTGATTTACAAGACCAATGTTTTAATTAAACTATAAAAACATTAAATGATAATTATAAATATATGATTAATTTTTATTATTATATTTTTTATTGGAAATTTAATTTTTATTTCTAAGAATAAACATTTATTAATTATTTTATTGAGATTAGAGTTTATTGTTTTAAGAATTTTTTTCTTTTTATTATTATATTTAATAATAATTAATTATGATATGTATATATTGATAGTTTTTTTAGTTTTTTCTGTTTGTGAAGGTTCTTTAGGGTTATCTATTTTAGTTTCTATAATTCGAACTCATGGGAATGATTATTTTCAAAGTTTTAATTTATTATAATAAATGATAAAGTTTTTATTCTATATAATTTTTATAGTTCCTTTATGTTTTATAATTAATATGTTTTGAATGGTTCAAATAATATTATTTATTTTAATATTTATATTTATAAATTTATCGATAAGTTTTATAAATTATAATAATTTAAGTTATATTTATTCTTGTGATTTTTTTTCTTTTGGTTTAGTTATATTAAGAATTTGAATTTGTTCATTAATAATTATATCTAGAGAAAATTTATTAAAAAAAAATTATTATATTAATTTTTTTTTAATAAATATTATTATTTTGTTAATTTTATTATTTTTAACTTTTACTGTAATAAATTTATTTATATTTTATATATTTTTTGAGTCAAGATTAATTCCTACTTTATTATTAATTGTTGGTTGAGGTTATCAACCTGAACGAATTCAAGCAGGTATATATTTAATATTTTATACTTTATTAGCTTCTTTACCTTTATTAATGGGAATTTTTTATTTATATGAAGAAGTTGGCAGAATAATGATATATTTTTTAAAATTTTTTAATTTAAATTTTATTTTATTATATTTTTGTATAGTTTTAGCTTTTTTAGTTAAAATACCAATATATTTTGTTCATTTATGACTTCCTAAAGCTCATGTAGAAGCTCCAGTTTCTGGTTCAATAATTTTAGCTGGAATTATATTAAAATTAGGGGGTTATGGTTTATTACGAGTATTAATTTTTTTACAGGAAATTAATATAAAATTAAATTATATTTGATTAGTTGTTAGTTTATTAGGAGGATTTTATATTAGTTTAAAATGTTTTTGTCAAGTAGATATTAAATCTTTAATTGCATATTCTTCTGTTTCTCATATAAGTATAGTAATTAGAGGTATTATAATTATAAATTATTGAGGTTATTTAGGTTCTTACTTAATAATAATTGGTCATGGTTTATGTTCTTCTGGAATATTTTGTCTTGCTAACATTAATTATGAGCGATTTCATAGTCGAAGATTATACATTAATAAAGGTATAATAAATTTTATACCTTCAATGAGATTATGATGATTTTTATTAATATCTTCAAATATAGCAGCACCCCCTTCATTAAATTTATTAGGTGAAATTAGTTTAATTAATAGATTAATAAGTTGATCTTTATTATCAATAATTATAATAATGTTAATTTCTTTTTTTAGAGCTGGTTATAGATTATATTTATATTCTTATACTCAACATGGAAAATTTTATCAAGGATTATATAGATTTTATGGGGGTGTATCTCGGGAATATTTATTATTAATATTACATTGATTACCGTTAAATATGTTAATTTTAAAGGTTGAATATTTAATATTTAATTAGTAAATAATTAATATTTAAATAATTTAATAAAAATATTGATTTGTGGGGTCAAAAATGTGAATAATATTTCATTTTAAATTATTAATAAAAATATTTGTTTTTTATCCTTTTTTTTTCTTTCCTTTTTTAGTTTTTTGAATTTTATTTTTATAGTTTATTTTATTATAAATAATTTAATTATTTTTTTAGAGTGAGAATTAATTTCTTTTAATTCTATAAGAGTTGTTATATCTATTTTATTTGATTGAATATCATTATTATTTATAATATTTGTTTCAATAATTTCTTCTGTTGTAATTTATTATAGAAAAAGATATATAAATTCAGAAATTAATTTAATTCGTTTTATTATTTTAGTATTATTATTTGTATTTTCAATAATTTTATTGATTATTAGTCCTAATATTATTAGAATTTTATTAGGTTGAGATGGGTTAGGGTTAGTTTCTTATTGTTTAGTAATTTATTATCAAAACTTAAAATCTTATAATGCTGGAATATTAACTGCTTTATCAAATCGGATTGGTGATGTGTTAATTTTAATAGTAATTTCTTGAATATTAAATTATGGTAGATGAAATTATATTTTTTATTTAAATTTTATAAAAAATGATTTTATTATAAGATTTATTAGAATTATAATTATTATAGCTGCTATAACAAAGAGAGCTCAAATTCCTTTTAGATCTTGGTTACCTGCTGCTATAGCAGCACCTACTCCAGTATCAGCTTTAGTTCATTCTTCAACTTTAGTGACTGCTGGTGTTTATTTATTAATTCGTTTTAATATTTTGATTTTAAATACTTTTTTTATTAAAGTTTTATTATTATTAAGAATATTAACAATATTTATAGCTGGGATTTCAGCTAATTATGAATATGATTTAAAAAAAATTATTGCTTTATCAACTTTAAGACAATTAGGGTTAATAATAAGAATTTTAAGAATAGGTTTTCCTGATTTGGCTTTTTTTCATTTATTAACTCATGCTATATTTAAAGCTTTATTATTTATATGTGCAGGAGTTATTATTCATATAATAAATAATATCCAAGATATTCGTTATATAGGTGGAGTAAGAATATATCTTCCTTTAACTTGTTTATGTTTAAATTTTTCAAATATGGCATTATGTGGTATTCCATTTTTAGCTGGGTTTTATTCTAAAGATTTAATTTTAGAAATAGTAAGATTTAGAAATTTAAATATATTTGTATTTTTTTTTTATTATATTTCTACAGGATTAACTATATATTATACTATTCGTTTATTAATATATATGATAATTAATGATTCAAATATAATGAGAGTGTATAATTTATATGATGAAGATTATATTATGTTAAAAAGAATATTTATATTATTATTTATAAGATTAATTAGAGGTAGATTTGTTAGTTGAATAATTTTTTATTATCCTTATATAATTTATTTACCTTTAAATTTAAAAATAATGGTAATTTATGTTAGTTTATTAGGAGGATTGTTAGGATTTATAATTAGAAAAATAGGAGTTAATAGAGTTAGAAAATTTATACTTACTTATAATATAAGAAATTTTTTATGTTGTATGTGATTTTTACCTAGATTATCTACTTATGGGTCAAATTATTATTTTTTAAGTTTTGGTCAAAATTTATTAAAAGTAGTTGATTTAGGTTGAAGAGAAATATATAGAGGTCAGGGAATTTTAGTTATTTTAAAGAAATATTCTATTTTTTATAATATTTTTCATATAAATAATATAAAAATTTATTTATTTAGATTTATTATTTGAATAATAATTATTATATATATATTATTTATAAATATATATTTAAATAGCTTATATAAAGAGTATAATATTGAAGATATTAAGGAGATTTTTTTTATCTTTAAATAATATTTATAAAAAAATTTATTTTATTTTTACAATGAAAATGTAATGTTTTATTTAAACTATATAAATAAATATTGTTTAAATAATTATATTAAAAAATAAAATAAATAAGAAATATTAATGGAATTTAACCACTAAAAATTAAGTTAGCAGCTTAATTTTATAATTTATATTTCTTTAATTGGAATTATTATTCAATTTTATCATTAACAGTGATATACCTCTATTTTGGTTTCAATTAATAAAATTAATTGAAACATAAATATTAAATAAGGGGTTAAATACCCTAATTTTTAAGTCGAAATTAAATGCAAAATATTTTGCTTCTTATTTTAAGATAAATTAATATTATTAATTTCTTTTGAATGCAAATCAAAAATTTTATTTAAACTATAATCCTTATGTTAATTTGTTCAATTTAATATATTTTGATTTCATTCATGATATAAACCTATTAATAAAATTATAATAAAAAAAAAACTAATTTTTATTAAAGTGATTATATTTGTTATTTTAAAAATAAAAATAATAGGAAAAATTAATGCAATTTCAACATCAAAAATTAAAAAAATTACTGTAATTAAAAAAAAATGTAATGAAAAAGGTAGTCGTGCTGATGATTTTGGGTCAAATCCACATTCAAAAGGGGAACATTTTTCTCGATCTATGAATGATTTTTTAGATAAAATAATTGATATTATTATTATAATATTTGAAATAAAAAAAATAAAAATAGAAATATTTATTATTAAAATAATTATTTATATTAAATAAAATTAAACTTTTTGATTGGAAGTCAAATATACTAAATATATTATATAAATAGTTAATTTCCTCATCAATAAATTGAAATATAAAGAAATAATCATACTACATCTACAAAATGTCAATATCAAGCAGCTGCTTCAAATCCAAAGTGATGATTTCTTGAAAAGTGTTTATTTAATTGACGAATTAAACATACAATTAAAAATATAGTTCCAATAATTACATGAAGTCCATGGAATCCTGTTGCTATAAAAAATGTTGAACCATAAATTCTATCTGCAATAGAAAATGTTGCTTCTAAGTATTCATATGCTTGTAAAATTGTAAAATAAATTCCTAAAAAAATTGTTAAAAATAATCCTTGTATAGATTGGGAAAAATTATTTTCTATAATTGCATGATGTGATCAAGTTACTGAAACTCCTGATCTGATTAAAATAATGGTATTTAATAATGGAATTTGGAATGGGTTAAATGAATAAATTCCAATAGGAGGTCAATTAGCTCCAATTTCAATATTAGGGGATAAACTTCTATGAAAAAAAGCTCAAAAAAAAGATAAAAAAAATAAAATTTCAGATACAATAAATAAAATTATTCCTCATCGTAATCCTTTAGTAACTAAAATTGTATGTTTACCTTGAAATGTTCCTTCTCGTCTAACATCTCGTCATCATTGAAATATAGTTATAATTGTAATAATATACCCTAAAATTAGTAAGTTTATGTTAAAATTATGGAATCATTTTACTATTCCTGTCACTAAAGTTATTACTCCAATAGCTCCAGTTAATGGTCATGGTCTAAAATCAACTAAATGATATGGATGATAAAATGAATTATTTTTCATTAATTTACTTCTCTAGAATATAATGTTCTTAAAATAGTAATTACATATGCTTGAATAATTCTTACTGCAAATTCTAAAATTAATAATAAAATTTGAATTAAAATTAATATTATTAAAAATAAATATGATAAATTAGATCCAGTTCTTCTTAATAGAGTTATTAATAAATGTCCAGCAATTATATTAGCAGTTAATCGAACAGCTAATGTTCCTGGTCGAATCAAATTTCTAATAGTTTCAATTAATACTATAAATGGTATTAAAATTGAGGGGGTTCCTTGAGGAATTATATGAATAAATATGTGTTGGGAATTATTAATTCAACCATAAATTATAAATCTTAATCATAATGGTATAGATATTGATAAAGTTAAATTTAAATGACTTGTTCTAGTAAAAATATATGGGAATAAACCTAAAAAATTATTAAATAATACAAAAGAAAATAAGGAAATAAAAATTAAAGTAGAACCTTTAAAATAATTATTTTTTAATAAAATTTTAAATTCATTATGAAGTTTATTAATAATAAAATTTCAAAAATAAAAATGTCGATTTGGATTTAATCAATATATAAAAGGAAGAAATATAATTCCTAAAATAGTTCTAAATCAATTAATAGGTATATTAAATAAATTAGTTGAAGGATCAAAAATAGAAAATAAATTTCTTATCATTTTCAAAAAAAATTATTTTTATAATTATTATTTTTATTAAATTTTTTAATAAAATAGTAATTATGAGAATATAAATAATAATTTATAATATTAAATATAATATAAATACAAATAAAAAAAAATAAAGAAATAAATCAATTAATAGGTATTATTTGTGGAATAAAAGAATATTACTTAAATGTAATAATTTAAATTTGACATATTTATGTTATAAATTAACTAATTCTTTATTCATTAGAAGTAATTGCTAATTTACTATAAAATGGTTTAAGAGACCAGTACTTGCTTTCAGTCATCTAATGAAGAGTAATTATTAATTCAATTAATAAAATTTTTAATTGAAATTCTTTCTACTACAATTGGTATAAATCTGTGATTAGCTCCACAAATTTCAGAGCATTGACCATAAAAAATTCCTGGTCGATTAATAAAAACATTTGTTTGGTTAAGACGACCAGGATTAGCATCTACTTTAATTCCTAAAGATGGAATAGTTCATGAATGAATTACATCTGTAGCAGTTACTATAATTCGAATTTGATTATTTATAGGTAAAATAATTCGATTATCAACATCTAATAATCGGAAATTATTTAAAGATAGTTCATTTGGTTGAATTATATAAGAGTCAAATTCAATATTATTAAAATCTGAATATTCATAAGATCAATATCATTGATGTCCAATTGATTTTAATGTGATTAGAGGATTATTAAGTTCATCTAATAAGTAAAGTAGTCGTAAAGAAGGTAAAGCAATAAAAATTAATGTAATTGCGGGTAAAATAGTTCAAATTATTTCAATTAATTGTCCTTCTAATAAATATCGATTAATATATTTATTAAAAAATAAATTTAATATTAAGTATCCCACTAAAATAGTGATTATAATTAAAATAATTAGTGTATGATCGTGAAAAAAAATAATTTGTTCTATTAAAGGAGATACTCCATTTTGTAGATTAATATTAGATCAAGTTGCCATTTCTAAAAAAAGGATATTCCTTTATAAATGGGGTTTAAATCCATAACATATAATCTGTCATATTAGAAGTTTCTTAAAATTGGTAATTCATTATATGAATGTTCTGCTGGCGGTATATTTTGATATCATTCAATAGATGAAGGTATATTTAATGGGAATAAATTAACACGTTGATAGATTAATGATTCTCAAATAATAATTAAAATTATTATAATAGCTAAAAGAGAAATATAAGATCCTAAAGATGAGATTAAATTTCAAGAAATATATGAATCAGGATAATCAGAATATCGACGTGGCATTCCAGCTAATCCAAGAAAATGTTGAGGGAAAAAAGTTAAATTTACACCTAAAAATATAATAAAAAATTGGATTTTTAATAAATATGGGTTTATTGATAATCCTGTAAATAAAGGAAATCAATGAATAAAACCTCCTATAATTGCAAATACAGCTCCTATTGATAAAACGTAATGGAAATGAGCTACAACATAATAAGTATCATGTAAAGTAATATCAATTGATGAGTTAGCTAAGATTACTCCTGTTAATCCTCCAACAGTAAATAAAAAAACAAATCCTAATCTTCATAAAATTGAAGGTCTATAATTAATTTGTGTTCCGTGTAATGTTGCTAATCATCTAAAAATTTTAATTCCTGTTGGAACTGCAATAATTATAGTTGCTGATGTAAAATATGCTCGCGTATCAATATCTATTCCAATTGTAAATATATGATGAGCTCAAACAATAAATCCTAATAATCCAATAGCTATTATAGCATAAATTATTCCAAGACATCCAAATGTTTCTTTTTTTGTTCTTTCTTGTGAAATAATATGAGAAATTATTCCGAAACCAGGTAAAATAAGAATATAAACTTCTGGATGTCCAAAGAATCAAAATAAATGTTGATATAAAATAGGATCTCCTCCTCCAGCAGGATCAAAAAAAGATGTATTTAAATTTCGATCAGTTAACAATATTGTAATAGCTCCAGCTAATACAGGTAAGGATAATAATAATAAAAATGCTGTAATTCCAACAGCTCATACGAATAATGGTATTTGATCAAATGATATGTTATTAACTCGTATATTAATAATTGTTGTGATAAAATTAATTGCTCCTAAAATAGATGAAATCCCAGCTAAATGTAATGAAAAAATGGCTAAATCAACAGATCTTCCTCTATGAGCAATATTAGAGGATAAAGGGGGGTAAACTGTTCAACCGGTTCCAGCACCATTTTCTACAATACTTCTTGAAATTAAAAGAGTTAATGAAGGGGGTAATAATCAAAATCTTATATTATTTATTCGTGGGAAAGCTATATCAGGTGCCCCTAATATTAATGGTACTAATCAGTTTCCAAATCCTCCAATTATAATAGGTATAACTATGAAAAAAATTATAATAAATGCATGAGCTGTTACAATTGTATTATAAATTTGATCATCACCAATTAAAGATCCTGGAGTTCCTAATTCTGCTCGAATTAATAATCTTAAAGAGGTTCCTACTATTCCTGCTCAAATACCAAAAATAAAATATAATGTTCCAATATCTTTATGATTTGTGGAGTAAAGTCATTTTCGCTAAATAAAATGGCTGAGTTTAAGCGATAAATTGTAAATTTATTAACAAGAAATATTCTTTTTTATTAAGGCCTTATATTCAATAATGATATAAAATTGCAAATTTTAAGGGGTAAATTATTTACTAAGGCTTAAAGAATATTTCTTTATAAATAATTTTGAAGATTATTAGTTTAATTAACTTAAAACCTTCATTATATAAAAATAAAAGTTCTAAGAATTATTCCTATAATAGAAAATAAAGAAATAAAATTAATAAAATTAATAAAATTATTTTTTAAATAAATTTTAAATCATTTTATTTTAAAATAATTAAATAAAAAGGAAGAATAAATAATTCGAATGTAAAAATAAATAGTAATTAATCTTCTTATTACTATAATAAATGTTAATAAGTAAAATTTATAATTTATTAAAAAATTAATTATAATTCATTTAGGTAAAAATCCAATAAAGGGGGGTAATCCTCCTAATGAAAGAAAATTAATTAATAAATTTATTTTAATTATAAAATTTATATTATTAATAAATAATTGATTAATGAAAAATATATTTAATATATAAAAAAAAAAATATATAATTCTTGTTAAAAATGAATAAAAAAAAAAATAAAATATTCATAAATTTTCACTAATTATAATTGAAAAAATTATTCAACCTAAATTATTAATTGAAGAAAATGCTATTAATTTTCGTAATGAAGTTTGATTTAATCCTCCAACAGCTCCAATTAAAACATTTAAAATAATAATAAAATATAAAAATTTCATATTTAAATAATATGAAATTAGAATTATAGGTGTGATTTTTTGTCAGGTTATTAAAATAAAATTATTAAATCAAGATAATCCTTCAGAAATATTTGGGAATCAAAAATGGAAGGGGGCAGCTCCTATTTTTATTAGTAATGATGAATTAATTATTATAGAAATAAAATTATTTATTTCAAAGTTTTTTATTAAAGATAATTTAATTAAAATAGAAAATAAAAAGTTTATTGATGCGATAGATTGAGTTAAAAAATATTTTAATGAAGCTTCTGAAGATAAAAGGTTATTAGAATTAGAAATTAGGGGGATAAATCTTAATAAATTGATTTCTAATCCAATTCAACAACCAAATCAAGAATTAGCTGAAATTGAAATTATAGTACTAAATATTAAAAAAAATAAAAATAATATTTTATTTGAGTTAAATAAAAAATAAATTTAAAATAATTACAATTGTAATTTTAAAAAATTATAAACTTTATATTTTATGATTATATTTTAGTGTATGATGCACAATAATTTTTGATATTATTAGATATAGTTTAATTCTATAAAATATAATAAAGGTAGATATTTCTACTTTATTTACTCTATCAGAATAATCCTTTAATCAGGCACTTTATTTTTAAAAAAAAGGGATTTCCTTTATATTTGAGGTATGAACCCAAAAGCTTAATTTAGCTTATTTTTAA